ATATATGTATGTCTGCTCACAAAGCGAGAAGAGTAATTGATCAAATTCGTGGGCGGTCCTATGAAGAAACACTTATGATACTAGAACTTATGCCTTATCGAGCATGTTATGCCATTTTAAAATTGGTTTATTCTGCAGCAGCAAATGCTAATCACAATAAGGGTTTGAACGAAACAAGTTTAATCATTAGTAAAGCCGAAGTCAACGAGGGCACAACTGTGAAAAAATTAAAGCCCCGGGCTCGAGGACGGGGTTATCCTATAAAAAGATCCACTTGTCATATAACTATTGTATTGAAAGATATATCTTTAGATGAAGAGGAAGAAATAGATAAAAGGAAATTCTATAAATTAGAGCTGAGGAATACTTAAAGGAAAAATATTTTATATGATAAAAAATACAAATACGCTATATTATGTTATGCTTAAAAAAAATCGAATGAATAAAAAAAAAATACAAACAGATGTCACGTTTCACGATATATATAGTAGTGGGGGATTATGGGACAAAAAATAAATCCACTTGGTTTCAGACTTGGTGCAACCCAAGGTCATCATTCTCTTTGGTTTGCACAACCAAAAAATTATTCAAAGGATCTACAAGAAGATCAAAAAATACGAGATTGTATCAAAAATTATGTGCAAAATAATATGAAAATATCCTCTAATGTAGAGGGAATTGCACGTATAGAGATTCAAAAAAGAATCGATTTGATTCAGGTCATAATCTATATGGGATTCCCCAAGTTATTAATAGAAGACAGGACTCGAAGAATCGAAGAATTACAGACGCATGTACAAAAAGAACTCAATTGTGTAAACCGAAAACTCAACATTGCTATTACAAGAATTGCAAACCCTTACGGGCACCCCAATATTCTTGCAGAATTTATAGCCGGACAATTAAAGAATAGAGTTTCATTTCGCAAAGCAATGAAAAAAGCTATTGAATTAACTGAACAGGCAGGTACAAAAGGGATTCAAGTACAAATTGCAGGGCGTATCGACGGAAAAGAAATTGCACGTGTTGAATGGATCCGAGAAGGTAGAGTTCCTCTACAAACCATTCGAGCTAAAATTGATTATTGTTCCTATGCAGTTCGAACTATCTATGGGGTATTAGGCATCAAAATTTGGATATTTGTAGACGAGGAATAATAAGAACTTACTTGACTTATATTTAGTTCTATCTGGTGATAAAATAGTTCTATCTGGTGATAAAACAAAAAATGGCAAACTCTTTCATTATTTTTCTGTTAAATAATAAAACAAAAAGAACAATTCTATAAGGTTGAATAAAAATTCGATTAATCATTTGATATAATTGCTATGCTTAGTGTGTGACTCGTTGGTTTTTTTAGGATTGAGATTCAAAAAAATGGACCAGCCCATAGTACAAACTGATAACTATAGAACTAATAACCAACTCATCACTTCGCGTTATCTGGATAAAAAGAACCAGTCAAGATATGATATATAAGTCATATCATTGTAGCAACTGAAATCTTTTTTTTTTGCATAAACAAAAAAAAACAATCTGATTATGGGTTGTAAAGCAATATAAAGTATACAGATAAATGGAAGGGTGAGAGAAAGATAGAAAAAGAATATTAATGATATAGAATTCCAATATGTAAGGTCTATGAGTCATCTCATATAAAGGGAATGTAATAAAGCATCAATACTGATTGATCCATAATTAGACAAATCCGTGCATAGAACAAAAAATCAAGAGCCCCGAGCCAATAAAGACTGAGAAGGTTGACTCAAGAATAAATTTAATTGGAGGCTCCGTTGTAAAATTCAGACCTAATCATTAATCGAGAAGTGGTGGGAACGACAGAACCTGTGAATGCATAAGATTCTATTGAAAACGAATCCTAATGATTCATTGAGTAGGATGGCGGAACGAACCAGAAACCTATTCATTTATTCTGAGAGGTCATGTCATAGACTAATCTTACAACTGAATGTTGAAAGAGTAAATATTCGCCCGCGAATTTTTTTTTATTTCTAAATTTTAGTCGATTCGAAATAAAAGGAAAAACAAAATAAAGATTCATTATAGCGTTCTACCAAAACGACATTATCTATAAATAGAATACGTGTTAAATTATATATTAAAACACAAAAAATTTCTAATTTATAATCGATTAGATCAAATTTCAAAGAATCCCACGATTCCATATATTATTAACCGTGTATTTTTTTTTGTTTAATTCGCGAGGAGCTGGATGAGAAGAAACTCTCGTGTCCGGTTCTGTAGTAGAGATGGATGGAATTGATAAACAACCATCAACTATAACCCCAAAAGAACCAGATTCCGTAAACAACACAGAGGAAGAATGAAAGGAATATCTTATCGAGGTAATCGTATTTGCTTCGGTAGATATGCTCTTCAAGCGCTTGAACCCGCTTGGATCACATCTAGACAAATAGAAGCAGGGCGGCGAGCAATGACACGAAATGCACGCCGCGGTGGAAAAATATGGGTACGCATATTTCCAGACAAACCTGTTACAGTAAGACCTACAGAAACACGTATGGGTTCGGGGAAAGGATCTCCCGAATATTGGGTAGCTGTCGTTAAACCCGGTAGAATACTTTATGAAATGAGCGGAGTAGCAGAAAATATAGCTAGAAGGGCTATTTCAATAGCGGCATCTAAAATGCCTATACGAACTCAATTCATTCTTTCTGGATAGGAATGTAGAAACAAACGAAAGGGGTTTTTTGGATGAAAAAAAAACAATTGCAGGTTTCTTTTTTTGTTTTGAACAAATAATATTTCTTTTTTTTTATTTATACCTTTGCATTGAAAAAGAAAAAACCGATAAAAAAAAAAAATGATATGATTCAACCTCAAACCCATTTGAATGTAGCGGATAACAGCGGGGCCCGAGAATTGATGTGTATTCGAATCATAGGAGCTAGTAATCGACGATATGCTCATATTGGTGACATTATTGTTGCTGTAATCAAGGAAGCAGTACCAAATACACCTCTAGAAAGATCAGAAGTGGTCCGAGCTGTCATTGTACGTACTTGTAAAGAACTCAAACGCGACAACGGTATGATAATACGATATGATGACAACGCTGCGGTTGTTATTGATCAAGAAGGAAATCCAAAAGGAACCCGAATTTTCGGCGCGATCGCCCGGGAATTAAGACAGTTAAATTTCACTAAAATAGTTTCATTAGCACCTGAAGTATTATAGGGGAAGACCTTAATGAAGACCTTAATATAGTATTTGAATGAAATTGATTAAATAAGAAATTGATTCAATTTATTTAATTAATTAGTAGATTGTTTATCTATCACGTATATATCTTTAATAATTCATAAATATTAAAAAATTCAGAAAAAAAGAAAAAAAGAGCATGTTGATTATATCAAAATTCGGGGGAAACAAAAATCTTAGTTTATCATGAGTAAAGACACTATTGCTGACATAATAACCTCTATACGAAATGCTGACATGAATAAAAAAAGAACAGTTCGAATACCATCTACTAACATCACTGAAAATATTGTTAAAATCCTTTTACAAGAAGGTTTTATTGAAAACGTGAGAAAACATCAAGAAAGCAATAAATATTTTTTGGTTTTAACCCTACGACATAGAAGAAATAGGAAAGGACCATATAGAACTGTTTTAAATTTAAAACGGATCAGTCGACCCGGTCTACGAATATATTCTAACTATCAACGAATTCCTAGAATTTTAGGCGGAATGGGGGTTGTAATTCTTTCTACTTCTCGAGGTATAATGACAGACCGAAAGGCTCGACTAGAAGGAATCGGCGGAGAAGTTTTGTGTTATATATGGTAATCTTTCTAATAGCCGACACGGTCATATTTGTGAAAAAAGAGAAAGGACAAGTTTCTAATATTACCCCTCTTACATTAGTTGATACTTCAAAGCGGTTTTACCTGGAATGAAACAACAAAAATGGATTCGTGAGGGTTTAATTACTGAACAACTTACCGATGGTATGTATCTTCCGGATTCGTTTAGATAACAAAAAAATTATTCTGGTTTTTGTTTCGTAAAGGATTCCATGTAGTTTTATACGTATACTACCAGGAAATAGACTAAAAATTGAGGTAAGTCCTTATGATTCAACCAAAGGGCGTATAATTTAGAGACTCCAAAGCAAAGACTTGAATGATTAGGCGGTTTTTTCAATTTCAACATTCTTTCGTGAGGATACAATTCGAAATTAAAAATTTCAAGAAACTTATTTTCTTCCAATAAGTAGATTCGGAATTAAGAAAAGGAATGACAAATATGAAAATAAGGGCCTCCGTTCGTAAAATTTGTGAAAAATGTCGATTGATCCGTAGGCGGGGACGAATTATAGTAATTTGTTCTAACCCGAGACATAAACAAAGACAAGGATAATCTTTCTAAAACAAAAAGACTCTCGAAATCTAAAGGACCCGATGTACAGATGTACAAATAAATAAGTAAAAAAAAAAAAAAAAATAATAATAAGGATCCGTTTTGACATGAAATGGATATATCCATATATCTCTGACTTATATTTATGAGATGATAAAATATGGCAAAACCTATACCAAAAATTGGTTCGCGTAGAAATAGACGTATTGGTTCACGTAAGAATACACGTAGAATCCCCAAGGGAGTTATTCATGTTCAAGCAAGTTTCAACAATACCATTGTGACTGTTACAGATGTACGGGGTCGAGTAATTTCTTGGTCCTCTGCCGGGGCTTGTGGATTCAAGGGTACAAGAAGGGGTACACCATTTGCCGCTCAAACCGCAGCAGGAAATGCTATTCGGACAGTAGTGGATCAAGGTATGCAACGAGCAGAAGTTATGATAAAAGGCCCGGGTCTCGGAAGAGATGCGGCATTAAGAGCTATTCGTAGAAGTGGTATACTATTAAGTTTCATACGGGATGTAACTCCTATGCCACATAATGGCTGTAGGCCTCCTAAAAAAAGACGTGTGTAAAAATAAACATTGAAGA